AACGAAAGAAGTCACAATTTGTTTCTCCCGCCGGGCGGCCTACCGACTCAACAAGTTGTTTCAGTTGTTGAAAGGATTCCGGTGAAAAATGAAGAAGGACAAACAAGCAAGAAAAAATTCGAGACGAAACTGCTGGTGGGTAATCTAAACAAATGATGAGGGATTCTTCGAGAAGTTAACAATTAGTCCTCATATTGAATGATTATTAATTATTCCAGGAATAATGGGTTTGAAACATACACGAGGAAGGTTCTGGGAGCAATATCAGTCGTGAATCTCTTATGAACCAGGAGCCGTGTGAAGTAAGAATTTCATGCACGGTTCTGAATGAGCGGAAAGATCGAAAATCTTCTTTTCGACTCTGACTCTCCTACACCAGTCGTTGCTTTTTCCTCTGTTACCTCTAAAGTAGCAGCTCCAGCTTTATTTACGCGACTCTTCGGTCTAATTTTCCCATATTTATCTAATGAGTGGCATATCGTGGTAGGATTATTGGCCACTTCTAGCATGATATTAGGAAATCTAATTGCCGTTACTCAAATAAGCATGAAACGTATGCTAGCTTATCCCCCTATAAGCCAAATTGGATATATTATGATTGGAGTACTTGCTGCAGACCCGGAGAACGGTTACGCAAGTATGATAACTCATACGTTTATTTATATACTCATGAATCTGGGAACTTTTGCTCGTATCACCTCATTTGGTTTACGAACCGGAACTGATAATATTAGGGATTATGCGGGATTATACATGAAGGATCCTGTTCTAACATTCTCTCCGGTTTTACGTTCACCATCCCTAGGGGGTATCCCTCCACCATCCGGTTTTTTTGGTAAACTCCATCTCTTTCGGCATGGATGGAAAGCTGGTTCGTACCCATCAGTTCTGGTAGCGCTCGTCACAAGTGTCATCTCTATCTACTACTATCTCAAAATAATTAAATTAATGTTCACTGGGAAGAATGGGAGGAGCGATGCATCCACAACTTATATACAAAATTCATTAGTTTCTCCATCAATTTCAATTTCAAAAAGTTCTATTGAAACAGCTATGATCATTCGTGCACTAGCATCAATCCTATCGGGTATATTAATAGATCCCATTATCGGGATCACACGGAATA